TAGCAACACTCTTCCCCCAGGATCTGCTGCGAGAAAAGGATAATATGCAATTTCGAGTTGTCAATTATGTCCTTTATGGAAAGGGCAAACCCACTCGGGGAATTTCTGATACAAGTATTCAATTAGTTCGGACTTGTTTAGTGTTGAATTGGGACCAAGACAAAAAAAGTTCTTCCATCGAAGAGGTTTGCGCTTCCTTTGTTGAAGTAAGTACAAATGGTCTGATTCGAGATTTCCTAAGAATCAACTTAGTGAAATCCCAGATTTCGTATATCAGAAAAAGGAATGATCCATCAGGTTCAGGATTGATCTATGATAATGGTTCAGATCGCACCAATATCAATCCGTTTTATTCCATTTATTTCAAGGTAAGGGTTGAACAATCACTTAGCCAAAATCAAGGAACTATTCGTACGCTGTTGAATAGAAATAAGGAATCCCAATCTTTGATAATTTTGTCATCATCTAATTGTTTTCGAATGGGTCCATTCAACGATGTAAAATATCACAATGTGATAAAACAATCAATTAAAATTCAAAAAGATTCTCTAATTCGAATTAAGAATTCGTTGGGACCCGTAGGAACAGTCCTTCAAATTGCAAATTTTTATTCATTTTACTATTTAATAACTCATAATCAGATCTCGGCAACTAAATATTTAAAACTTAACAACTTAAAACAGCTTTTTCAAGTATTTAAATATTATTTAATGGATGAAAACGGGGAAATTTATAATCCTGATCCAGACAGTAAAATCGTTTTGAATCCATTTAATTTGAATTGGTATTTTCTCTATCATAATTATTGTGAGGAAATGTCGACAATAATTAATCTTGGGCAGCTTATTTGTGAAAATGTATGTATAGCCAAAAACGGACCCCACCTAAAATCGGGTCAAGTTTTAATTGTTCAAGTTGACTCTGTAGTAATAAGATCAGCTAAGCCCCATTTGGCTACTCCTGGAGCAACTGTTCATGGGCATTATGGAGAAATCCTTTACGAAGGGGATACATTAGTTACATTTATATATGAAAAATCGAGATCTGGTGATATAACGCAAGGTCTTCCAAAAGTAGAACAAGTGTTAGAAGTGCGTTCGATTGATTCAATATCGATGAACCTAGAAAAGAGAGTTGAGGGTTGGAACGCGCGTATAACAAGAATTCTTGGAATTCCTTGGGGATTCTTGATTGGTGCTGAGCTAACTATAGTGCAAAGTCGTATTTCTTTGGTTAATAAGATCCAAAAGGTTTATCGATCGCAGGGGGTGCAGATCCATAATAGGCATATAGAAATTATTGTACGTCAAATAACATCAAAAGTCTTGGTTTCAGAAGATGGAATGTCTAATGTTTTTTTACCCGGCGAAATGATTGGATTGTTACGAGCGGAACGAACGGGGCGCGCTTTGGAAGAAGCGATCCGTTATCGAGCGATCTTATTGGGAATAACGAGGGCATCTCTGAATACTCAAAGTTTTATATCCGAAGCAAGTTTTCAAGAAACCGCTCGAGTTTTAGCAAAAGCTGCTCTCCGGGGTCGTATCGATTGGTTGAAAGGCCTGAAAGAGAACGTTGTTCTGGGGGGTATAATACCTGTTGGTACCGGATTCAAAGGATTAGTGCACTGTTCAAGGCAGCATAACAACATTTTTTTGGAAACCCCCAAAAAGAATTTATTCAGGGGGGAAATGAGAGATTCTTTCTTACACCACAGAGAATTATTTGCCTCTTGCATTTCAACGACTTTCCATGATACATCAGAACAATTACTTAGAGGGTTTAATGAGTCCTAGGAGCAGATTCTTTTAACTATATTGTGATCATTTGTTGTGATCATTTGATTTCTTAATGATAAGAAAAGAAGGATAATATAATAATGAATAGAAAGTAATGAACGGGTGTATCAACGGTCAATCTCTGGTAGAAGAGAAGGTTCCATCGGAACAATTATTTATTTCAGGGCACCTCGTCTCTTTAAAAAGAGGAAGTGGGGGAGAAATGGCATGGCAAGAAGATATTGGAACATCAATTTGGAAGAGATGATGGAAGCAGGAATTCATTTTGGTCATGGTACTAGGAAATGGAATCCTAGAATGACACCTTATATATCTGCAAAACATAAGGGTATTCATATTACAAATCTGACTCGAACTGCTCGTTTTTTATCAGAAGTTTGTGATTTAGTTTTTGATGCAGCGAGTAGGGGAAAACAATTCTTAATTGTTGGTACTAAAAATAAAGCAGCTGATTCAGTAGCGCGAGCTGCAATAAGGGCTCGTTGTCATTATGTTAATAAAAAATGGCTCGGTGGTATGTTAACGAATTGGTCCACTACAGAAGCGAGACTTCATAAGTTCAGGGATTTGAGAACGGAACAAAAAACGGGGAGACTCAACCGTCTTCCAAAAAGGGATGCCGCTATGTTGAAGAGACAATTATCACGCCTGCAAACGTATCTGGGCGGGATTAAATATATGACGAGGGTACCCGATATTGTAATCATCGTTGATCAGCAAGAAGAATATACGGCTCTTCGAGAATGTATCACTTTGGGAATTCCAACAATTTGTTTAATCGATACAAATTGTGACCCCGATCTCGCAGATATTTCGATTCCAGCAAACGATGATGCTATAGCTTCAATCCGATTAATTCTTAACAAATTAGTATTCGCAATTTGTGAGGGTCGTTCTAGCTATATACGAAATCCTTGATTAATAATAAGATAAATAAATTATTTTGGTAACTCCATAGATTTATGGAATTGGTTACTATTCCTGAATCGCATAAAAGAAAAGAGACAAAAACTAGTGGATATTATGTAATTAGTAAGTATTCAATTAGCAAGTATTCAAAATATACAATTCAAGTAGACAAGTCGCAAAGAAGATGGTTGAATCAAAATAATTTATTTTAAAGTTCTATTTCTGTCAGAGGGCAATATGAATGTTCTATCATGTTCCATCAACACACTAAAGGGGTTATACGATATCTCCGGTGTGGAAGTAGGCCAACATTTCTATTGGCAACTAGGCGGTTTCCAAGTCCATGCCCAAGTACTTATTACTTCTTGGGTTGTAATTGCTATTTTATTAGGTTCAGCCTTTATAGCTGTTCGGAATCCACAAACCATTCCGACTGCGGGTCAAAATTTCTTCGAATATGTCCTTGAATTTATTCGAGACGTGAGCAAAACTCAGATTGGAGAAGAATACGGTCCATGGGTTCCTTTTATTGGAACTATGTTTCTATTTATTTTTGTTTCTAATTGGTCAGGTGCTCTTTTACCTTGGAAAATCATACAGTTACCTCATGGGGAGTTAGCCGCACCCACGAATGATATAAATACTACCGTTGCTTTAGCTTTGCTCACGTCAGTAGCATACTTCTACGCGGGTCTTTCCAAAAAAGGATTAGGTTATTTCAGTAAATACATTCAACCGACTCCAATTCTTTTACCCATTAACATTTTAGAAGATTTCACAAAACCTTTATCACTTAGTTTTCGACTTTTCGGGAATATATTAGCCGATGAATTAGTAGTTGTTGTTCTTGTTTCTTTAGTACCTTTAGTGGTGCCTATACCTGTCATGTTCCTTGGATTATTTACAAGCGGGATTCAAGCTCTGATTTTTGCAACTTTAGCTGCGGCTTATATAGGCGAATCTATGGAGGGCCATCATTAACTAGTTTTCGAAATAGTTTTTTTTTAGCTTAGAACAAGGCAATGTATGCGTAACTCAAGATACTCTACTTAGGAAACCTAAATATCCAAACATAAATCTCCAAATACAGGATATACGACCAAGAGTCATAGAAAAAAATTACGATACTGCGGAATTGTAAAAAAAAGGAAAGAGATCTAAAAGATCTTTTTCCTAAAATTCCTCTTTGGCCTTATTATATCATACCCCCCGCTAATTAATATTCTCTTTATATTGTTTTGTTCATTTTTGTTCATTCAATTCCAATATCAAATATCAAGAGTCATAATAAGAATAAAAATTCTTATAGTATCACAGGCGGGTGATTAAAAAAAAAAAGAAAAGAAAGATGCTTTATAGAATAATTCCCATTTCAGTTGATTTTATTCAATTCAACGATTGACCAAAAGAAAAGATTAATATATTAAATAATAAATTGCACGAGCTTACTTCAATCAAATAATGATGTTTATTTCTATGCAATGATTCGACCTAATGAATTCGTCTATTTCGATTGAAGCCGTGTTGGATAATGATAAATAAAAGGAATAGAAGAATTTACAAAAAACGAGATTGATAAAAAATGGGGTGAGTAGGCGAGGGGGGCAGAATTAAGTTAGGTATATGGAATCGAATGGCTATAAGCCAACTTTTGTGGATGTTTCGAAAAATGATTCTAGAATACGATTGACTTTAAGATACGAATACTTTGAATCTAAGATATGACTAGTCGGTTTACGTTATCGAAGAAAGACATGTATATGTGATATTAGATATTGCTAGTTATATATGAACTAAAGATATATCTAATACGCCCTACTATTACTATTGTGAATTTCGATAGGGATTCCAAGAAAAATTCTTCGATTTCGTCTTTGACTGGGAATTGAATGAATAAAAATAAAGAGATGAAATAAAGAAAACGAACGAACGAAGAATTCAAAAAACGGTTCGGAAAAAAGAAATGGAAGAAAAAAAGTCGTATGGATTCACAAAAATCCTGTGGATCGGAACTAAAAAAGAGATATCGAAGTAGTTTTCGTTTTGATGGAATATTATTATTAATTCAATTCGGAGTTCTTTTCTTATGGATGAATCTTAGCGATGGAAGAATTAAGTCATAATTCATTGGACAATTGTATCATTAACTATTTCTTTATTTTTTCTTTATTTTAGTATTTTAGTGCGAGGAACTTATCATGAATCCACTGATTTCTGCCGCTTCTGTTATTGCTGCTGGGTTGGCTGTTGGGCTTGCTTCTATTGGACCTGGAGTTGGTCAAGGTACTGCTGCGGGCCAAGCTGTAGAAGGTATCGCGAGACAACCCGAGGCGGAGGGAAAAATACGAGGTACTTTATTGCTTAGTCTGGCTTTTATGGAAGCTTTAACAATTTATGGATTGGTTGTAGCATTAGCGCTTTTATTTGCGAATCCTTTTGTTTAATCCCATAAATAGGAAAATTACTTATTTTTTTTTTCTTATTTACATTTACAGACCTGTCTTTCTTGCTTTTTCGAATTCTATCAAGATTTCAATACTCCAATTGTAAGAATTGATTTGAGGATGAGGAATTAGCATAAGCATACCAATTCGCTTTTTTCTTTCCCTTTCTTAGTCTAGGGGAAACCCTCTTTTCAAGGAGTGTTGCAACAAACGAGGTTTTTTGCAATTGACACGAGACCGGGTCCCTAATACTAATAAGTATCTTTCTTATTGGGAAGCTCCAATTGAAAGAAAAGATTTCGAAATAGAATTTTTGACTCTTTTTCGAAATAGGTAAATTACTAAAAAAAAACAAATCAATTAAATAAATATTCAAAATATTAAGTAGAAAAAAAAAGGTGAAGTGATACAAAAAAAAAAGGAACTCAGTTCTTTTTTTTTTAGTCTATCTAAAAGAGGAGATCATATGAAAAATGTAACCGATTCTTTCGTTTCTTTGGTTCACTGGCCATTCGCCGGGAGTTTCGGGTTTAATACCGATATTTTAGCAACAAATCCAATAAATCTAAGTATAGTGCTTGGTGTATTGATCTTTTTTGGAAAGGGAGTGTGTGCGAGTTGTTTATTTCAAGAATAGGCTGGATCCAACCAGCTGCACTTTTTTTTTGTTATAACTAGGACCGAAAAGGGTGCATAATTCCGCGAATTACTTCTGAATCAATTTCAAATCATATTTAAGAACCATAGCATTTCGTGATTCATTGGGAAATCCATTTTGATTCTCTATCAACCAAACCAATAATGTGGGATCATTAACATGGTTAAAACTAAAGTTTGAAGTCCAGACACAGCACGGTACTCTTTCTACTACTATGTTAATATAGAATAGAAATGTTTTTCAAAATGAATAATTAATAATTGTAAATTTTTTTTTTCGATATAAAACACTCATGTCGATAAAAAGATTTGAGCCTTTTATTGCTATTGGCAATTTTATTGGAAAATTTTTGAAAACTAGGTATTTCAACCAACCCTTTTTTATGCTGAATCGATGACCTATGTATAAAGTAAGAAGAATTCTTTGGATTTGAAGAAAAAAAGAAACAACTTTGCTGACAATTATATATTTTTGTTTGGTCAGAAGAGTCCTCCGAATATTCTGGTCTTGGATTAGTGATCAGTCGCAACATTCATTTTTGAATATGAATAGAGAAGAAAGGAAGAGGATAGACTCATTACATTAAAAAAAAGATATGGGAATAACCCCCCATACAGAAGTAGTTGAAGTAATTGAGTGTGAGAGCCAAATGAATCAAAAATTCATGTTTGGTTCGGGAAGGGATCATGGAAATTTTGAGATGAATGGAAGGATAATCTACTTTCATTAAGTGATTTATTAGATAATCGAAAATTGAAGATCTTGAATACTATTCGAAATTCAGAAGAACTGCAGGGAGGGGCCATTGAACGGCTGGAAAAAGCCCGGGCCCGCTTACGGAAAGTCAAAATGGAGGCAGATCAGTTTCGAGCGAATGGATACTCGGAGATAGAACGAGAAAAATGGAATTTGATTAATTCAACTTCTAAGACTTTGGAAGAATTAGAAAATTACAAAAATGAAACCATTCATTTTGAACAACAAAGAGCAATTAATCAAGTCCGACAACGGGTTTTCCAACAAGCTTTACAAGCAGCTCTAGGAACTCTGAATAGTTGTTTGAACAAGGAGTTACATTTACGTACCATTAGCGCTAATATTGGCATGTTTGGGGCGATGAAAGAAATAACTGATTAGTCCTTTTACGGTAGGCATTATTTTTTTTCTTCCAAAAAAATTAAGAAATACTCATGGTAACAATTAGAGCCGACGAAATTAGTAATATTATCCGTGAACGTATTGAGCAATATAATAGAGAAGTAAAGATTGTAAATATAGGTACCGTACTTCAAGTAGGCGACGGCATCGCTCGTATTTATGGTCTTGATGAAGTAATGGCAGGTGAATTAGTAGAATTTGAAGAGGGTACAATAGGCATTGCTCTGAATTTGGAATCAAATAATGTTGGTGTTGTATTAATGGGTGACGGTTTAATGATACAAGAGGGAAGCTCTGTAAAAGCAACAGGAAAAATTGCTCAGATACCAGTAAGCGAGGCTTATTTGGGTCGTGTTATAAATGCCCTGGCTAAACCTATTGACGGCCGTGGTGAAATTTCAGCTTCTGAATCTCGATTAATTGAATCTCCCGCTCCAGGGATTATTTCAAGACGTTCCGTATATGAGCCTCTTCAAACAGGACTTATTGCTATTGATTCGATGATCCCTATAGGACGCGGTCAGCGAGAATT